GGGCTATAGTCATCGTAATCCTCCTATTCAACTACTTCGACCATTTCCGAACACCTCATAGTATTTTCGGGGCGTCCAAAGAGTCGATCATTTCTGCATGATTTTTTTTTCTCGTGCACTACCCCTTCCAATGGGTTTCGAAGATAAAAATCCTTTATTGGCATTGGCCCATAAATTGACCATCCAGGTAAATCCATGAATTAAGTTTGATTATTCCTTCTTATTATTATTAAGCATCTGAATCATGAATTGTCTTCTGATGACTCATGAAGCGGATAGATTCTTTTTTTGAAAGAACTGTAAACGGAAAACGAAATCCCCTCGCCCACTACCGGTTGATCTTCAGACCTGCCCCCCTTTCTTCCATCAACTAAATGGATTCTTAGATCTTCTTCATGAGATTAAGAAAAAAACTCTTTTTAGATTCTAATTTTTATGTATACTAATACTAAATTACTAATATTTTTCTATTTCTCTGTTAGAAAAGAGAGAGTTTCCTTTTTTTTACTTCAATACTCAATACAATAACAATATTCAATAAAAAAAATAGGAGACCGGAAATGAGAGTATTTATCTCGCATCCATTCTTCATATGATTGTCGGAACAAATTGGATGCAACGAAATGGAAATTTTTGGTACATCAAGTCGCGATCTGATAGCTATAAATCTAAAGATAGAAATATTATATAGTATATAGTATAGATATATAATATAATAACAAGACGTTGGTCTCTAATAATAAATAAATTAATATTTATCCTGTAATCAAAGAAAGATAGTGAAAAATTTTCTTATCTTGTGACTTAGATTCTTATCTTGTGACTTAGAATAAAAGGTTCTCTGTGGAAGAACAAAATGCCAAGTTATTCCTATAGAACATCTAGGACCAAGACGATTGAATTGGAAATATCGACAAATTCTTGCGGAGTCCAAAGAAAAAAAGGGGGGTCAACTTGTTGCAATTTTATCTCTATTGAATTTGAATATCAGAATAGCGGATATAGTCATGATTCAATGGGTCAGGTCCACTTATTTTTCTTTTATTGATTTCTAATCTTTACAATGGATTTCATTGGCCTAATTGAAAATAGGAATAGTTGGTGATTCAACAGATGACTTATCATTATTCGTGCTAACTATAACTAATATATATACTATAACTCATAACTCATTAGATTATTATTAGATGATGATTATAATATAATATTATACAGTTGTTTTTTATTACTATTAAATTAATTAATTAAAAATTAAATATAATAAAATCCATTTAATAATTAATAATAATTAATTATTTAATAATATTACTATTCTTCATATGAATACTACGACTGAAAAAAATACAAAGTCCCCTATCGGATCTGAACCGAGGGCTTACGCCTTACCATGGGATTACTCTACCACTGAGTTAAAAGGAAAGGGCTTGGTTCATTGAATTCCTGAACGGGTCACTGTACTATGTAAGTAAAATCTTCTTATCTTCTTTCTTCTTATAATTCTATTTATTTATTATAATTTATTTATTATTATTATTTATATATATATAAGATAAGAAGATATATATATACCTACTTCTTTCTTTTATAATATATATATAAGATATAAGATAAGNNATATTTATATATATAAGTATTAAGTATAAGATAATATATAAGAAGCCCGTCTACACATATCCAGAAGCCCCTCGACAAAAGATCCATTTATATATAATAATTGCATTGTAGCGGGTATAGTTTAGTGGTAAAAGTGTGATTCGTTCTATTAACCCCCTTAATAGTTAAGGGGTCTTTCGGTTTCATTCATATTCCGATCAAAAACTTTATTTCATTAAAAGGATTAAATCCTTTACCTTTCAATGACACATTCAAGGAAAAATATAAATTTTCGACATTTTTATCCAAAAGTAAATTAAAAAATAAAAACTTGGATTATGAAATTGTGAAACAAAATTTAAAAATTGGATCCATACTTCCAATTGAATGAGTATGAATAAAGAATCCATGGATGAAGATAGACAAGTAGATTTCTAATTTCTAATCGTAACTAAATCTTCAATTTTTGTTTTGATTTGTATCGAATAAATTGAAGCAAAATAGCTATTAAATAATGTCTTTAGTTTACTAGAGACATCGCCATATTATTTTAGCTCGGTGGAAATAAAATACTTTTCCTTAGGACCCTCTCAAATAGAAATAGAGAACGAAGTAACTAGAAAGGTTGTTAGAATCGCCTTCTTCTAGAGGGATCATCTAGAAAGCGAGTCGTTTTGAATTGGATTGGATATATTCAAACAAAAAGCTGACATAGATGTTATGGGTATCATTTTTTGTAAGATGGGTATCATTTTTTTGTAAGTTGGTTCACATTTTAAATCTAGCAATATATCCATTTTCCATAAAGGAGCCGAATGAAACCAAAGTTTCATGTTCGGTTTTGAATTAGAGACGTTAAAAATGATGAATCGACGTCGACTATAACCCCTAGCCTTCCAAGCTAACG